AAGCGATATTCAGAAGCTGAAATTTCCCCTCTTCCATCAATAGGTTTTGCTAGAGCATTTATAACACGACCCAAATAAGCCTCACTTACCGGTATCTGAGCAATTCTTCCTGTTGCTTTTACAGAACTTCCCTCTTGTATCATCAAACCATCGCCCATTAATACAACGCCAACATTATTTGATTCCAAATTCAAAGCAATACCTATAGTACCCTCTTCAAATTCTACTAATTCACCTGCCATTACTTCATCAAGACCATGAATACGAGCAATGCCGTCACCCACTTGAAGTACGGTGCCGGTATTCACAACTTTGACTTCTCTATTATATTGTTCAATACGTTCACGGATAATATTACTAATTTCGTCGGCTCGAATGGTTACCATTAGCGTCTCTTAATTTTTTTTTCGGAAACAAAGGAAAAAAATAATGCCTAAATTCTAAACTAAAGTAGAAGGACTATTCTTCCATAGCCCCTAGAATGCCAATATTAGCACTGATGGTACGAAAATGTAACTCACTATTCAAACAACTATTCAGAGTACCTAGAGCTCCTTGTAAGGCTTGTTGGAAAACTCGTTGTCGGACTTGATTAATCGCTCTTTGTTGTTCAAAATGAAGGGTTTCGTTTTTGTAATTTTCTAATCGTTCCAAACTATCACAAGTGGCATTAATCAAATTTTCTTTTTCTCGTTCTATCTCGGAGTATCCATTCACTCGATATTCATTTGCTTCCGTTTCCACTTTACGTAAGCGCGCCCGGGCTTTTTCGAGCTGCTCAATAGCTCCTCTACGTAATTCTTCTGAATTACGAATAGTACTCAAGATCCTCTGTTTTCGATTATCTAATAAATCATTTAATGAAAGTAGATTTTGTTACCATAAATTTAACAACTTACATAATCTCTTCCCGAACCAAACATGAACCTTTCGATTCATTTGGCTCTCACGCTTCATTTTTGAATTTATGGGCATTCCATATATTTTAATGTAATGAGCCTACCCTCTCTTCTCTTTTCTGTTCGTATTCAAAGATATCCAAATTTATCTTATACAAGACCAGAGTCTATTTGGAGGACTCTTCTGACCAGACAAAAAATCTCTAATTGTCAGCAAAGTTGTTTCTTTATTTTTGATTTGTATTTGTTATGTTTGTTTTTTTTTTTTATTTTTATTATATATTAATATTATAATAATATTTTATATTATATTTATATTTTATTATTTATTATTATTATATATATTTTTTTTTTATTTTATATTTTTTAATTTATAGATTTAGTCTTTTCTTTATTTATTCAATATTCCTTCAATATTCAAATCCAAAAATTCTCATTCTATACATAGGTTGTCGATTCAGCATTGGATAAAAAAAGGGGTGCCTTTTTTCTTAGGAAACGGTTCAAATTATTTTATCGATATGAGTGTTCTATATCGGATAAATTACCAACTATGCATTTTTTATTTTTAAACCATCTTAGTACTAACATACATAGTGGTAGAAAGAGTACCATGTTTGTTGTGCCTGGACTTCAAACAGTTTAGCTTTAACCATGTTAATGGTCCCACATTATTGGTTGATAGAGAATCAAAGTCAATTTACCAATGAATTACGAAATGCTATGGTTCTTACATATGATTTCTGAATTTATTCAGAAGTAATTCGTCGGGATCATGCACATTTTCTATTTTTTTCATCCTACTCCTATTTCAAAAAAAAAAAAAAAAAAGTGCAGCCGGTCGGATCCAACCTATTTTTGAAATACACAACTCGCACACACTCCCTTTCCAAAATAAATTAATACACCAAGTACTACGCTTAGATTTATTGGATTTGTTGCTAAAATATCGGTATTAAACCCCAAACCCCCGGCGTATGGCCAGCGGCCCAAGGAAACGAAAGAATCGGTTACACTTTTCATATACTCTCCTCTTATAGATAGGACTAACAAGGAACAGAGTTCTTTTTGTATCACTTTGCCCTCTCCTTTTTTTGGTTGATTTCTTTTTTTTATGGGATTCTTTAATGGGAATAGATTATAGATTAAATCTATTAATTTATTTGAGAATTTTTTTATTTATTATTTTTATTTTAATTATTTATCTTTATTCTAATTAAAGTTAAAGTTTCCAAGAAGATACTTACTTATTGGGTTAGGTTCTCGGTATTATGTCAATTGCGAAATACCTCATTTGTTGCGTTGCAACGCATCCCAAAAAGGTTTCCATTATACTAAGAACTAAAAACGGGAAGGAAGAAAACGAGAGGATCTGCTAATTACTAATCCTAAAATCAGTCCTTCCCGGAGGTATTCTCTCAACGAATAAGTAATTGTTAGAGTGAAATGTTGATATAATTTGAAGAAGCAAATGACAAGTCTAAGTCAAAAAAAAGTACATTACGTACTTTTTCTTATAGAATTAAACAAATGGATTCGCAAATAAAAGTGCTAATGCCACGACCAGTCCATAAATTGTTAAAGCTTCCATAAAAGCCAGACTTAGCAATAAAGTGCCTCGTATTTTACCCTCTGCTTCTGGCTGTCTCGCAATACCTTCTACAGCTTGACCCGCAGCAGTACCTTGACCGACCCCAGGTCCAATAGAAGCAAGCCCTACGGCCAATCCAGCAGCAATAACAGAAGCGGCAGAAATCAGTGGATTCATGGTAAGCTAAGCTCCTCGCACAAAAAAAAAAAAGAAATGGTTAATGATACAATCAACCAATTAATCATCAGAAATACTTCGAAATCTCGCTTTTAGTTCTTATACATGATGGAGTTTTTGTAAATCTACTATATGCATATGGTTCTAGTTATTGCATCTCTTTATTCTAAACCGATTTTTCACTCAATTCTTCATTTTTGACTCTTCTACATTCTTGAGTTCAGAGTTCATCTGTTTACTTGTTCAATCCCCAATCACAGACAAAGCAGAAGGACTTTCTATTGGAATCCCATCTAAGTGCAGTGAGCTGCGAAATGAAAAATAAAATAAAAATATTATATAAGATAAGAGCCTGACTATAACTAGTGAATTTATAATATCACATATACATTTGTTTATTCCATAATGTAAACCGCCTATTGAATATGATTCTAGAATTATTTTATTTTTTTGAACCATATACTATACGGGGGCTGACTTATAACTATTTATTAAATATGCCCAGTTTCATTTTCCTAAGTTAGCTTTTTATTTAATCTTATGTCGGAAAAAGATAACAATTCTTATTCAAATTCTAAAATTGTAATATTGTAATTAACTCAAATTTTAATTAACTAAACAAATACAAATATAAATACAATATAAATTTCTAAATTAGAGAAGTCTATAAATAAATGAGCCAAAATCTTAGGAAAAAGAGATTGTTTAGATCTTTTTCCTAAGATTTTTTTACAATTCAATTAAATAATATCGTACATCTTTCCTGCTACGACTCTATACCATATAGAAATTCTTTTATCTATTATAGTTCCTAGCCAAGTCGATTATATTAAACTGAACTCCACATGAATTGGGATAAGGTTGAAAAAAAAAAAAAAACAATTTTGAAAGCTAGTCAATGATGACCCTCCATGGATTCACCTATATAAGCCGCGGCTAAAGTTGCAAAAATAAGAGCTTGAATACCGCTTGTGAATAATCCAAGAAACATGACAGGTATAGGAACTACTGAAGGTACTAAAGAAACAAGAACAACAACTACTAATTCATCAGCCAATATATTTCCAAAAAGTCGAAAACTAAGTGATAAAGGTTTTGTGAAATCTTCTAGGATGTTAATTGGTAAAAGTATTGGAGTTGGTTGAATGTATTTCCCAAAATAGCTCAAACCTTTTTTTGTAAGACCCGCATAGAAATATGCCACTGACGTGGGTAAAGCTAAAGCAACAGTAGTATTTATATCATTGGTGGGCGCAGCTAACTCCCCATGAGGTAACTGTATGATTTTCCGAGGTAAAAGAGCACCTGACCAGTTAGAAACAAAAATAAATAAGAACATAGTTCCAATAAAGGGAACCCAAGGACCATATTCTTCTCCAATCTGAGTTTTACTCAAGTCTCGAATGAATTCAAGGACATATTCGAAGAAATTCTGACCGTCGGCCGGAATGGTTTGTGGATTCCGAACGGCTATGGTAACTGAACCTAATAAGATAGCAATTACGACCCAAGAAGTGATAAGTACTTGGGCATGGACTTGTAAACCTCCTATTTGCCAATATAAATGTTGGCCTACTTCTACACCCGATATATCATATAGCCCTTTGAGTGTGTTAATGGAACATGGTATAACATTCATATTGTCCTCTGACAGAAATCAAACTTTAAAAAAAGAATTATTTTGATTCAACCATCTCTTTTTCAACTGACCCACTTTAATCATTAATCGTATATTTAGGATACTAAGTAATCACATAATATCCCCAGCCCGAGTACTTTTTTTTATCTTTTTTTTAAATCCAGGAATAGTAACCAATCAAATAGATAAAATCTATGGAGTTTAAAAAGTAATTGACTTATCTTATTATTATTAATCATAATTAATGATTTCTTATATAGCTAGAACGACCTTCACAAATTGCGGATACTAATTTGTTAAGAATCAATCGGATTGAAGCGATAGCGTCATCGTTGGCTGGAATCGAAATATCCGCGAGATCTGGGTCACAATTTGTATCGATTAAACAAATTGTCGGAATCCCCAAAATGACACATTCTCGAAGAGCCGTATATTCTTCTTGCTGATCAACGATAATTACAATATCGGGTAACCCTGTCATATATTTGATCCCACCCAGATATGTTTGCAAGGTGGATAATTGTCTCTTCAACATTGCTGCATCTCCTTTTGGGAGACAGTTGAGTTTCCCCATCCTTTGTTCGGCTCTTAAATCCCTGAACTTTTGAAGTCTCGTTTCCGTAGTAGACCAATTCGTTAACATACCGCCAAGCCATTTTTTATTAACATAATGGCACCGAGCCTTTGTTGCAGCGGATGCTACTGAATCAGCTGCTTTATTTTTGGTACCAACAATTAAAAAGTGTTTTCCTCGGCTTGCTGCATCAAAAACTAAATCACAGGCCTCTGATAAAAAACGCGCAGTTCTCGTAAGATTTGTAATATGAATACCTTTACGTTTTGCGGAGATGAAAGGTGCCATTCTAGGATTCCATTTCCTAGTACCATGACCAAAATGAACTCCCGCTTCCATCATCTCTTCCAAATTAATGTTCCAAAATTTTCTTGTCATTTTTCCCCACACTTGCTCTTTGTTTTAAAAAAAAAAAACAAAGAGACGAGGTATCTGAAATAAATAATTGTTCCGATGGAACTTTCTACCGAGGATTGGCCGTTGATACACGACCCAAACCATTAATTCCTTTTAATTTATTATGATCTTTATTATCAAATAAGAAAATTGGACCAGATAATTGAATTTTAATTAAAAAAAAAAAAAGAGTCTCCTTTTCTTTTAGGAATCATAAAATCGTGTAAATGATTGTTCTAATGTCTCATGGAAATTGTTTGGGATGCAAGAACTCAAAAATTCTCTATGGTGAAATAAGATATCTCTCATCTTTCCTTCGAACAAATTCTTCTTTTTTATTTCCAAATGAATGTTTTTGTGTTGCCTCAAAGGATGCACTAATTTTTTGAATCCAGTACCAACAGGTATAATTCCCCCCAGAACAACATTTTCTTTCAGGCCTTTCAACCAGTCAATACGACCTCGTAGAGCAGCTTTTGCTAAAACTCGAGCAGTTTCTTGAAAACTCGCTTCGGATATGAAACTTTGAGTATTAAGAGATGCCCTCGTTATTCCCAATAAGATTGCTCGATAACAGATCGCTTCATCCAAAGCGCGCCCTGCTCGTTCCGCTCGCAACAATCCGATTAGTTCTCCGGGTGAAAAAACATTAGACATTCCATCTTCTGAAACCAACACTTTTGATGTTACTTGACGTACAATAATCTCTATATGTCTATTATGGATCTGTACCCCCTGGGATCGATAAACCTTTTGGATCTTATTAACCAAAGAGATACGGCTTTGGGCGATGGTTAGTTCCGTGCTAATCAAGAATCCCCAAGGGATTCCAAGAATTCTTGATATACGTTCATTCCAACCTTTAACCCTCTTTTCCAGATTTATCGATATTGAATCAATCGAACGCACTTCTAACACTTGTTCCACTTTTGGAAGACCTTGCGTTATGTCACCAGATCTTGATTTTTCATATATAAATGTAACTAATGTATCTCCCTCGTGAAGGGTTTCCCCATAATGACCATGAACCGTTGCTCCTGGAGTAGCCAAATAGGGCTTGGCTAATCTTATTACTAAGCAGTCAACATGAACAATTAGAACTTGACCAGATTTTTTCTGTGATCCATATTTGAATAGACATACATTTTCACAAAAAAATTGTCCAAGGCTAATAATTGTGGATGTCTCATCACAATAATCGTGGTGGAGAAAACGCCAATTTAAATCAAATAGATTAAAAATGATGTTACTGCGCGGATGGGGATTATAAATCCCCCTATTTTCATCTATTAAAAAAAATTGAAATACTTTGAAAGTCTGACTAAATTTGTTAAGTAACAAATATTTCTTTGACACAATCTGATTATAAGTTATTAAACGGCAAGATGAATAAAAATTTGCAATTTTGAGTACTACTGCACCTAAGGGGCCTAACGAACTTCTAATTGGAATTATAGGATCCGCTTTAATTGATTCTTTTGTCACATTGTTATATTTCAAACCATTGAATGGACCAATTTGAGAATAGTTGGATGATAACAAAATTTTCAAAGATTGACAGTCCTTATTTTGATTCAACAACGTACCACTAGTTCCTTTATGTTTGGTAAGTGATTGAATCTTTGCCTTGGAATAAAAAAAAGGATTAATATTGGTGTAATCTAATCTATTATGGTTAATCAATCCTGAACCCGCCGTACAATTTCTTTTTCCGGTATACAAAATAGGGGACTTGGCTAACTCAATTCTTATGAAATCGCAAATTAGATCATTTGTTCTTATTTCAACAAAAGAAGTATGAACCCCCTCTATAGAACCATTTTTTTCTTGGTCCCAATTCAATACTAAGCAAGTCCGAACTAGTTGAATGCTTGTGTGATAAATTCCTCGAACTGGTTTGCCATTTCCATAAAGGATATAATTGACAACTCTAAGTTGAACATTATCCCCTTCCTGCAAAAGATCCTGGGGGAAAAATGTTGCTAAATTGATCCCATCCGCTATTTCATATGTGACTACGGGTCGAACCGAAACAAAATACTTTTTCTTAGTAGGTGTGATCCGTTGGACATAGATCCAATTTTTCAATTTTTTGGATTCCTTAGCATTTTTTTTTCCCGTTCCCGGGGGTATCAAGATGCCGCTGTGCCTGGATATCTTATCCGTCTCTCCAGGAAAATGGATATCCCCAGAAAATATTTTGAGTTCAATACTTTTTTTTTTT